CCTTCTGAAGCATCAACTATGGTTATTTCATATCCCCCCTTTTCTTTACGTGCTATTCTGCTTACTATACCAGCAGATGTAGCATTATAAACTGTATTGTTACTCTTGCTACCATCAGGATAAATCTGACCCCTTCCCCTGTTCCCACCTACATATATGGGATATTTTAAGAAGTGAACGTCTTTTTTCGTAGCAGGGTCGGGGGAAAGAATAGGAAATACGATTTCACTATATTTCTGACCGGGAACAGGACCTATCACAAGAATATTTCTTTTATTAGGACGATAAAACTGAAAAGAAAGATTGCCCATCTTTTCTTTCATTTCGGGAGAAATACGATCGGGGGGGGCTAATTCGAATCCCTCAGGTAAAATAAGAACAGCTCCTACATTCAAAGCTCCCTTTTTACCATTAGCAAGAACTTGTTTAAGTTGCATATCATAAGGAATTCGAACAACTGCTTCAAATACAGTATCAGGAAGCACAGCTTGCGGAACTTCAATATCCACGGGCTTATTAGCTAAATGGCAATTGGCACATACAATTCGCCCAGTTGCTTCTCGTGGATTTTCATAACCCTGCTGCGCAAAAATGGGATATGCATTTGAAATAGATGCTCGAGTTATTGCATATATCATGATCGATACATAAATGGATCGAGTCATCTGTTCTTTTACCCAAGAAAAAGTCTTTCTATTTTGCATGGTCCAATCATTGATCCCCGGAATTTCTACAATAAATTGGATAGGTAACTAGTAGAATTCCCTATCCACAAGTTTGCCATTGTATTGATTGTACTGAAAGAATTGTACTGGTGGAATATAGTATGAATACCTTGAATTGAAAAGGTAGAAGTATAAAGAATAAGTAAGATGAAAAATGATTTATTTATACATGAAGAAAGATTCTGATTTGATTGATATCAAAAGATCTAATGAATTATTCATTCATTGAATGATAAATTACTACAAGCGAAGGAGATACACGATTTAAAAAATGGAAGATCCAATATTTCACAATTGTATCTAGAATCACTGGAAAAGTGGAAACAAGACCAGATATAATCTGATCATTCTGAGCCAATCCAAAATCGTTGTAGATCGAACCAATCATTAGTTCCCAACCATGGGTCGAGTGAAATCCGATCCATAAATCAGTAACTAAAAGAATCGAAAAAGCTTTGATTGTATCACTTAAGTTATAGAGAAATTCCTGAATCCAAGAATTTAGAATGAAAAGTTCTTCATTACCCAGAAAAAAATAACCACTTAGAATAGCGAAACAGATTAGATTTGTAGAGAAATGCAAAATGATATGGAAATGAGATTCATTGTGTCTTTGGACCAATTGTATTGTTTCCTTGTGCATTCCTATACGAAGCCTTTGCATATGTGTCTCCGAGTACTCCTTTATCATCTCGTCCAACAGGAATAGTTCTTCTAATTCCATAAATTTTTCTAGAACATTTTTCTCTTGAATATCATTCAAAAGGATTTCGGATTGCCTGGTATTCCACCAATTAAGAACCCAAGTTTCTAGACATTTCTTAAATGAGAGAGAAACCCACCAGGGCAAAAAGAGTATAGACACAAGATATGGGAGGGAAGCCAATGCTTTCTTTTTTTTCATTCTGTTTCCGTGATGTGAATTGTTAATGAACCTGTTTCATTCGTCGATTCTATCTGAGATTTCTATGAAGCACGAATTATAGAAAAAGAGCCTATAACTCTAACAAGAACAAGGTATCGAACCTATGGTTCTTTTCCTATTTTTGTTTTTGTGTAAGAATTGAGTCTTTGGATCTAGAATAGAACATAGAAGAAGGGCCCTTTTCGAATGAAAAAAAAAAAGAAGTAAATATTCTTTCCATATTCCAGAGATCTCAATTAGGCAAATTGTAACCAATTTCCTCTTCATTTCTTCCTTTCGATGAAGACTCGAAAACCCATTTGAACTAACGAATATAATTTGGCTTTAAAGACGAAACCTACCGGATCCTTTAATTCTTTTCTTTCTATTTCGAAAGATTTCACTGTCTAACCGCAGCGCGGGGATAGGGTATCAATTCAAAGGCCTAAAAAGAGGAATTCTGTTTTACGAAAAGAAAAGAAATGTTAGGATATTTTATGAATCTATACTTATTAGACTCTTTTCTTTTTACTAGTATAAAGAATGAAGCTGGACGCCATGTGTATACAAAATAGTTTTTGTTTATAAATAGTTTCTATTCTCCTTAATCTATTTTCTTTCATTAGTTCTATTATATTTTATATTTTCTTAGTCCATATACGTCCTCCTGCTTTTGAGATGTATTTAGTTCCTTCTCTCATGCTGAGATTTCTTCTTCAGTTCATTTCAAAATACTTCAATGGGTACGCGCAAGAAATAGGCCAATTCGGCAGCTTTTTGTTCAATTTCTCGTGGAGTCAAATTCTCATCAGTACGGGTCAAGGGAATGGCTCCTTGGCCCCTGATTTCCATATAAAGGACACGGCGAGGAAAAAGACCCTCTCTCACCTCCATTCTGATTGATTGGATATCTTTCAGAAAGAAACGAAGGAAGATACGACGATTTCTTCCAGGAAATCCCCAACGAAAAAGGGACATTATCCCTTCTTTTCTATCAAATCGGTCATAACCACTACCTACATTCCATGAAATTGTGCACCACAAATAAGAACTAATGAATAGACCTGCAATCCCATAGAAAGACATCACGATCCCTTGTGGGAAAAAAAGAATTTGCTGAGACGGAAATACGGATATCAGATTTTTACCAAGATAACTGGAAGTTCCAACCACTAAGAATCCTAATGAACCTAAAAAAAGGATACAGGCCCAGCAAAAATTACTTGTTTTTCGAGACCCCGTTATAAGTTCTATCCATATATGTTCTGATCGCCAGTTCATACTATACTAGATCCAGTTGCATTCGATTGGAATTGAGAGAATAACTCAAATGGATTTGACTCGATTTTTATTGCTTGATCCCGAAGTAACTTTAATCAACTAGCAGCATTCCGACGGGAACCTTTAGGAATAATTGGTTAGATACATTGAGTTTCTATTTCAAATATTTTTCAAAAAAGATTTTCTGATGATCATTTTGAATTGAATCATTTAATTGATTAAGCTATAATCGCATATACACGCATTAATGCGTATATTATGCATCGGCATACATAAAAAAACAACTATTTGTGAAAGGCCACATATCATATATCCTACCATATTACATTAAAAGAGTATCTGTATGATGATCCAGTGTTGAAAGAGATTGATGAGATTTGGTCCCATCGTATTTAAACAATCTTATTTCTTTGGACATAAAGAGATAAAGAAGCCATTGCGATTGCCGGAAAGACTAGGCCCACTAAAGGAACAAAAATAGAGGGAAAGTTCAAATCTATCATAGAATGGGTACCTCGATTTCATATTTGTACCTATTATAATTCTAAATTATAATTATAAAGATATCTTATGATAAGTCTATCTATTAGAAAGAATATTAAGATAATCTTAATATGAAGTATTTCAGAATAAATAACGAATGTAGAACTAAATGAAGTGTACCTATTCCTCTTTCTACACGAATATGTATGAGAATCCGCTTTCAGAAATTGGATTCTTCTTCTCCCATCCTTATCTTCATCGTCTTTCTATCTTTCCTTTCAAAACACCTTTTTTGTTTTGAAAGGAAAGATAGAAAAGAGTTTCTTATGAGTTCCCGACTTTAACCAATCTTATTCAACAAAAAGGGATTCCTAGTGAAAAACGGGGGTTCTCGCTAAATAGAAAGAACTTCTATATTCTTCTTATTTGTTATTTGAATATTTCTATTTTCTTTGAGATTTCTTCTTTCTTTTTATTTCATATTTTATTTTTCTTTCCCGGATTTCTCGGAAGGAGAAATAAATTCTTTTTTATCTTGTCGATAGAGGGATGCTTATTCCTAATCAGGAAGAGAGGTAGAATAAAAAAAGGATCCGGGGCAAAAAGTCATTATCCAAAACTTTTGACTCTTACTACACTTATAACTGATGTACCCAAAGAAAACACCATCTTCTTAGTTTTGTTTTTTTCATTAGAATGAACTAAATGCTTATTCGCTACAAAGAAAAATAACTGAAGCTAGTGCTATACTTCCATTTGAAAATGAAGAATTTCAATCTTTTTTAAAATCTTTTTTTAATCTTGATTCAAGGGAAGGAAACCATGTAGCTGAAATAACTCATTCAGAACACCTTTTAAAGGATTACGTGGTACAATTGGGTCAAATAAGCCCTTAAGGAATAAATACTCAGCCGCTTGTGAACCGTCGGGTACTGTCTTTTTCAATGTTTGTTCAATTACTCTTTTACCCGCAAAAGCAATGTAGGCATTAGGTTCAGCAATAATGATATCTCCCAACATACCAAAACTTGCTGTAACTCCGCCAGTTGTAGGAGATGTAAGGATTGATACATAGAATAACTTTTTCTTTGATTGATAATCATATGAAGCAGAAGATATTTTAGCCATTTGCATCAAGCTCAAACTCCCTTCTTGCATGCGTGCTCCTCCAGAAGCACACACAATAATGACAGGTAGAGATCGATTAGTAGCATACTCGATCAAACGGGTGATTTTCTCACCTACTACAGATCCCATACTACCTCCCATAAACTGAAAATCCATAACTCCAATTGCTATGGGAATACTATTTAATTGACCTACGCCCGTTTGAACAGCTTCAGTTAAACCCGTTTTTCTTTGATAAAAAGAGATGCGATCTATATAAGGTTCCTCCTCTGAATGAAATTCTATGGGGTCCATAGAGACCATATCTTCATCCATAGGCTCCCAAGTGCCAGGATCAATAAAGAGTTCAATTCTATCTGAACTACTCATTTTCAAATGATATCCGCAGTGTTCACAAATATTCATTTTTGAACTAAAAGATTTTTTATAATTTAATCCATAACAATTCTCACATTGAACCCATAACTGCTTGTATTTTGTATTTCTATCTAAATCATTAGATCTTTCTCTTATATTGAAAGAACTGCTACTAGTTTTGATACTAGAATTTCCACTTTCAATACTACTTATACTTTCCGTACAAATGAAACTAGAAATGTAACTGTCGATACCACTGTAAATGTCACTCTTAAGACTGATTTCAAAACGAAGATAACTATCAATGCAACTATTAATGTGATTATTCCAATTAGATTGAGTATCATACATGGAATAATAATAGTAGTAATTACTACTATTAGATCCACTATTCAAATAACTAGGAAAAAGAATCTCTAGTTCACTCAAAGAAGAACTAGCATTGTAAATATCAAAAATCTGATTTTCAATATCAAAATATACAGAAGAAGTGTCACCATTACTATTTCTAACTAAAAAAGTATGATCAGAGATCAAACTCCAAAAATTCCTGCTATCAAATAAAGAATTTAGATAATTCATATTACTGAAACTAAAACTGTGCCAACTAGTAATCTTTTTCTCCGCATCATTTAGAATAGTTTCTTCACTTCCGCTGGTATGTCCAAGAGCATCAAGACTATCCATTGATTTACTTAGTCCACACCTAAGTTCTAACTTCTTGTTAGACAACATCGAATTGAACCAACATTTTTCCATAGATTCTTTCCGCCCCCTATTTTACGAAAACCTAATACTAATAGATGAATTAGATGAATAGTCATTCGATGAATAAAAAATCATTTTACTATTTCTTTTTTCTTTCTTTTTCTTTCTCATCAGAATTCAAATGAAGCATATGATTATGATCCAATCATTCAGATTGTTAATGAAAAACGAGCGAGTCTTGAAAAGATCTCCTTTTGAGGAATCTGTTGAATCATTTCAATATTATGATAGAATTTTTTCCTCAAAAAAAGATATATAAAGACAGGTTTCTCTCATGTAAAACTTTCAATTCTCATCAAAAAGATACATAGTTGTTTCTTCCCATAAATTCAAAATGAATTCTCGTCTCGTAGAATCTCGTGTCATATAGTCAAATAAGAAAATGAGTTTCTATTACAACAGGGAACGAAAAAGACAATATACAGGATAGGGGTAGAAGGGATCCTTCCCTTGGCTTGATCTATGGCCTGAAACTAAGGAATATAAAATGATCCACCAATCCAATCCCAAGGATCCATAATTCAGCCTATGGATCCAACAATAAAGAATAGAATAGATAAGTTGTTTAGTCTTCCTTCGATCTTATCTTCTTATGTTTATATTTTGTATATACTTGTATATCGTATTGTATATCTATCGTAAGGTCTGTACATAGAAAAGATATATGCAAATACACAAAGACCCTCATAGTTCATAGTATTATAGGAATAGTATTATAGGATTTAGTATAAGATGTCTTTCTTTTTCTTCGGCCCAATCTTTCTTTTTTTGAGGAAAAGAAAGATTGGGCCAAGTTTCATTGCAATCAATTAGGAGAACAAACAGGAATTGCTAAATTATACGCGCTTATTTTGTCTCTTTATCTAGCTTATCCACCTTATCCACTGGTTCGAACTCGAATGTGATCTCTTTCCATACTTCACAAGCAGCGGCTAGCTCAGGACTCCATTTGGCAGCTTCACGAATAATATCATTACCTTCACGAGCAAGATCACGTCCCTCATTACGAGCTTGTACACATGCTTCTAAAGACACCCGATTAGCTACTGCACCGGGTGCATTTCCCCAAGGGTGCCCTAAAGTTCCTCCACCAAACTGTAGTACGGAATCATCCCCAAAGATTTCGGTTAGGGCAGGCATATGCCAAACATGAATACCCCCTGAAGCCACGGGCAGAACACCTGGCATAGAGACCCAGTCTTGAGTGAAAAAAATACCACGACTTCGATCTTTTTCAATAAAATCATCACGTAACAAATCAACAAAACCCAAAGTCATCTCACGTTCCCCTTCCAGTTTACCCACTACTGTACCAGCGTGAATATGATCTCCGCCAGACATACGTAATGCTTTAGCTAGTACACGAAAATGCATACCATGATTTTTCTGTCTATCAATAACTGCATGCATTGCGCGATGGATGTGAAGAAGTAGACCATTGTCGCGGCAATAATGAGCCAGGCTAGTATTTGCGGTGAACCCCCCAGTTAAGTAGTCATGCATTACGATAGGAACTCCCAATTCTCTGGCAAATACCGCTCTTTTGATCATTTCTTCACATGTACCCGCAGTTGCATTCAAGTAATGTCCTTTAATTTCACCCGTTTCGGCTTGCGCTTTAAAGATTGCTTCGGCACAAAATAAGAAACGATCTCTCCAACGCATAAATGGTTGTGAATTTACGTTTTCATCATCCTTAGTAAAATCAAGTCCACCCCGTAGACATTCATAAACCGCTCTACCGTAGTTTTTTGCGGATAATCCCAATTTTGGTTTAATAGTACATCCCAATAGGGGACGACCATACTTGTTCAATTTATCTCTTTCAACTTGGATGCCATGAGGCGGACCTTG